GAATAAAAACCACCTAATCTTTCGAATCCTTGTTTCGGAGTCGATAAATTATACGTCCTCTGGTTGAATCATACCGACTTACTTCGATTTTGACTTTATCTCCTGGCAGTATCCGTATAAAACTACGTCGGATCTTTCCTGAAACATAACCTATAATCAGATCTTCATTATCTAACCGAACCCGGAACATGCCATTGGGAAGCGATTCAGTAATTAAACCCTCATGAATCCATTTTTGTTCTTTCATTTCAGGTAAAGCCCCCTTGAAGTATCAACTAATGTAGGAGAAACGATATTAGACAACTCACCCCTTTCTTTTTTTTTTTTTTACAAATAGGAAGAGGTTTCGGATCCCATTTGGATATTAAAAGGATTACCATATATAACATAAAATTTCTCCGCCAATTCTTTCTAGTCGAGCCTCCCGGTCTGTCATTATACCTCGAGAAGTAGAAAGAATTACAATCCCCATCCCGCCTAAAATTCTAGGAATTCGTTGAGAGTTAGAATAGATTCGTAGACCGGGTCGGCTGATCCGTTTTAAATTTAAAAAATTTCTATAGGTATGGGGTCTTTTCCTATTCCTTCTATTATGTCGCAGGGTTAAAACCAAAAAATTTTGGTTTTTTTCTCGATGTTTTCTGACGTTTTCGATAAAACCTTCTCGGAAAAGTATTTTAACAATATTTTCGGTAATATTAGTAGATGCTATGCGAACAACTCTTTTTCTATCCATATCAGCATTTCGTATAGAGGTTATTATCTCAGCAATAGTGTCTCTACCCATGATGAACTAAAATTTTTGGTGCCTCAAAGTTGGATATAATTAACATGTTTTTCTTTTTTTTTTTTATTGGTTTATGAATATGAATTTTTCAAGGTATATGCGTGAGACATAATCTACGAATTAATCTAGTTCTTAATCTATTTCCTTTCAAATACCCTAAAGATATCAGGATCTCATTTTATTTTATAATACCTCGGGAGCTAATGAAACTATTTTAGTAAAATTGAATTGTCTCAATTCACGGGGGATTGCACCAAAAATTCGAGTTCCTTTTGGATTTCCTTCTTGATCAATCACAACTGCAGCATTGTCATCATATCGTATTATCATACCGCTGTCACGTTTAAGTTCTTTACAGGTACGAACAATTACAGCTCTGACTACTTCTGATTTTTCTAGGGGCATATTTGGTACTGCTTCTTTGATCACAGCAACAATAACGTCACCAATATGAGCATATCGACGATTACTAGCTCCTATGATTCGAATACACATCAATTTTCGAGCCCCGCTGTTATCCGCTACATTTAAATGGGTCTGAGGTTGAATCATATGAATTTTTGAGTCTATTCTTTCAATGCAAAGGATGAATAAAATAAAAGAAATATTGTTTGTCCAAAAAAAGAAACCTGCGGCTTTCTTTCATTCCCAAGACTCATTTCTGTTGGTTCTACATTTTTCTTTTTTTATCCTGAAATAAGAAATTGAGTTCGTATAGGCATTTTGGATGCTGCTATTAAAATAGCCCTTCTAGCTATATTTTCAGTTACTCCACCCATTTCATATAGTATTCGCCCCGGTTTAACAACAGCTACCCAATATTCAGGGGATCCTTTCCCCGAACCCATACGTGTTTCGGCGGGTCTTATTGTAACTGGTTTGTCTGGAAATATACGGACCCATATTTTTCCACCACGGCGTGCATTTCGTGTCATTGCTCGGCGACCCGCCTCGATTTGTCTAGATGTGATCCAAGCAGGTTCAAGCGCCTGAAGAGCATATTTACCGAAACAAATATGATTACCTCGATAAGATATTCCCTTCATTCGTCCTCTATGTTGTTTACGGAATCTAGTTCTTTTGGGGTTATAGTTGATGGTTGTTTCGGAATTCCATCTCTACTACAGAACTGGACGTGAGAGTTTCTTCTCATCCAGCTCCTCGCGAATAAAAGGATTCAAAATTGAATTTCAATTCATTTGAATAGATATTAGAACATTTTTATAAAAAATTGGATAAAAAAATCGTTTTTTTGTAACGTCCTAATAAATCTTTATTTTGTCCTTTATCCAAGTTTACCAATTCAAATTCAAAAAAAAAGTTCTCGCGGGCGAATATTTACTCTTGCAATCTCTATTTCAGTCCTAGCACTTGTTCGTCATTTCTCCGAATAGATGAATTGATTTCCGGTTCATTTCGCCATCCCAACTAGTGAATCATTAAGATTCATTTGTTTAATAAAATCTTTTGCATTCACAGGTCCCTTCGTCCCCACCACTTCGTACTAAATGGTTAGGTCAGAATTTTACAATGAAGCTTATAATCCAATTTATTCTTGAGTCAACCTTCTTAGTCTTTATTGGCTCGAAGCTCTTGAGTTTTTTCTTCTATAATCTATAAGAAGGATTCATTTAATATGTCATTATGGATGAATCAATTAGTATTGATGCTTTATTACACTGTCTTTTATGAGATAACTCATAGACCTTACAT